CGGATTTGAACCGATGACTTACGCCTTACCATGGCGTTACTCTACCACTGAGTTAAAAGGGCTTGTTTGATTCAATTCCTGAATAAAGTTACCAGCCACTATGAGTTTAGTATATATACTTATTATAATATATGTACATATAAGACTATATCTTATACGTATAACAGTTCGTTCAGAAATGAAAAATTTGACTTGTCCGGTAAATAAAATTCTAGGGGAGGATATACTAGTGAATATAGGTAAAATAAAACGGTTTATTGATATTGGATTTGATAAATAGCAATACAATGAATTGTTTCCGATCCTAATTGACATCATAACGAAATTCATTTGATTCATACATGTACCCACTAATTTACCAGAGATCCAACATATTTCATTGAATGATTGATAAAGAAATTTGGCGCAGTCTCGGAACTAAATTATGAACTAAATTATTGGCGGAAAAAAATGCTATAGAATCGTGAAAGATGGAAAGATCCTCCGTATCGAGTCATACCATTCCATTCTATTGACAATTTAAAAAAACTGTTCATACTATGAGCATAGTATGATGGCGATCCTGCAAGTATGGTATGCCCCCATCGTCTAGTGGTTCAGGACATCTCTCTTTCAAGGAGGCAGCGGGGATTCGACTTCCCCTGGGGGTAGGGTACTACGAAAGGAAGTTGATCATGGATTATCAATAAGCCTGGAATTTATTCTTCCTGGGTCGATGCCCGAGCGGTTAATGGGGACGGACTGTAAATTCGTTGGCAATATGTCTACGCTGGTTCAAATCCAGCTCGGCCCAAAAATTCGCCGATCTACCACGAAATGGTATCATATAACCCATTTTGTGCTCTCCAGAAATGCCCGATCCGATCCCCCAATACGGAAGAGAATTTTTCTTCTCTGATATATATATCTATAGCACTATTTATTTACTCTATTTTTCCAACAAATTAGGATCTGTAAGTATAAAATAAAATCTAAGGAAAGGGGTAAAGAAAAAACCCTTTTTCATTGAAAGAGTAATTATCCCATTTATTTGGAAATAACGAAAGGATTACTAGTAATCCAGGTCGTTCTCATTAAAGCGCATACCCATATGGGTATCAATATATCACTCATGGCTCTGTTACAACACGCCAATTTGAATCTAAATTCAAAATTGAAAGGGTTAGAATAAAATCATAAAAATATGTATACATAATACTTTATTTTATTATGGTATTTACTTGGGATTGTAGTTCAATTGGTCAGAGCACCGCCCTGTCAAGGCGGAAGCTGCGGGTTCGAGCCCCGTCAGTCCCGACGGATCCAATAAAAAAATATATCAATTCCGCTCTCTATTTTTTGTGAAAGATTTTTTGTGAAAGAAAGTAAGTAGAATTTCATTCCCAACGGCAATCCCTCTTCTTTCTTTTTTTTTTTTTTTTTTTTTCTTTTTTATTTCACATTTATCAGCAATGGGGGAATTTTCATTTCTTTGACTAGTACTGAATTCGATTGATGGGAGATAGACATATGTGGATTAGGACAATTATTGGTAGCATCAGATTCAGGATTCCAAGAGATACCATACTGTACTGGGTATGGCTTTTTCGATTACTCCTGATCTGTCGAATAGAGTAGAGTACTGTATGTTTCCCGGAAGTACATATATAAATGGAATTTGCACGATATAAAATAACTTTAACATAGTTATTGTAATAGAATACTTTCAGGGATCGCTTTTTTATTAGGGGGGGGGTGCAATTTTTTTATTAAGGGGTTTCCTTGAAAGAACAAACTTTATTTATTTTTAGCTAAAAATAAATAAAATAGTTAATTTGATGGAATATTAGATTTTTTTATACCGAAACTTGTACTCGTCTTTATCATCCTTCTTTTGTTTTCCAAGAAGATTAGATTAGATCAATAAAAAAATAAGTTTCGAACTTCTTCCTTTTTTTTTATTTAGCTTCTATTGTTTGTTGGGGGTTGTTTAGAATCAATGGTAAGTGTAAGGGCGGTTCAATGGTACTTCATCAGATGGTTGTACAAAGAGGGCGGTAGGTGATAGAAAAGAAAGAATGAAAAAGAATGCTAAATAAAAAAAAGGAATTATTATTATTGGTTGGATCAGGAATAAAATTTGGAGTTCGGTATGGATAAAAGATCTTCCTATGTTATACTATTCAATTCTTGACGATGAGTTGATTTGATAGTGCAGATATTGTTATTCATGATATTGATCTGATTCGATATCATCAAGATGTAATTCATCCCATTGAATTTACAAGCGAAAGATTTATTATCTCTATGGGATTAACTCCCGAGTTATTGCGAATTAAAGAAAAATGAAACAATGAGATTATGGAAGTAAATATTCTCGCATTTATTGCTACTGCACTGTTTATTCTAGTTCCTACCGCTTTTTTACTTATAATATACGTAAAAACAGTCAGCCAAGGTGATTAATTTGAATTAAACTTGACTTTTTAGTTCTTATCAATAATTGAAGAGAAGAAAGGGATTCAAATTTCGCGTCTTAAATGAAATGGGTAGACTAGAATTAGCCGTATTCTATGAAATACGATAGTATGGTAGAAAGAAATATCTGAATCTTTCTACCATACTATCTACTATTGTTATTGTAGTGGATATTTATTGTAGTGTATATAAGGTGTATTGTAATCCGGGTTAATTTAATAGAGATCAATCTACAATAACAATAGTATCGTCATATTCCTATATATTGGTATATATCGATATCAATTACATATTATATATAATGTATATAGTGCCCCCCCAATTCTATTTCTTTGCTTTATCCACTTTATCCATCTGTCTTGTATTTAATTTGTGTTGATTTCAATCAATTTGAAATAATTGAAAAGCGACTCGTACGATTCTAATTCCTGGATTGCTGATTATTTTCAATATGAATCCCGATCAAAAGAATCAAGGGCCTCTTCGATGGGTATAATAAAAGAAAATAAAGTAATCTTTTTATTAGCATTCCGACGAAGAAGTCATTGATCGATCAGTTGACATATGATCTATGGAAACTTCTTCGGATTTCAAAAAAGGGGGGGGAAAGGATTAGTAAACCTCTTTTAACGTTTGAACAGTGAGTTCAATAAAACAAGTACAACATAAATAAAATTTCCAAAATATTAAAACAAACGGGAAGTGCGCAATATGTGACTCGCCCAAGACAATACAATATTTTAGTCTGTGTAGTATCTCGTTAGAGAACTACTATGTCTGTGTTGTTTCCGATAGAAAATGTGTATCTACGTAATGTAATAACAGAACTATTTTCTCTTTGAATAAAGGGAAACAAAAAAGTAAAATAAAAAAAGTGCAACTCTTCCTCACGGTCCATATCTAATTTTAGTAAGAGTCGGTTCATCGAAATAGAAAATTGATCAAGAATTCGGTTGGAATAAATTTACTACCATTTGTATTTCTTTTATTTTGTATTCTTTTTACTTTCGAAATACAAACACGGAAATAATTGAAATATTTGTTTGATTGAAAGAGTATTCTTCATATATATTATTCATAAACTATATTACTACACGAAAACCCAAGAGAATTTTGAAATTTTGAAATGCAGATATTTTTTTATTTCTATTTCAATTTAAAAATTGAATTTTAAATTGAAATAGTGTTGAAATAATGAAATTTCAACTAAAAAAAGCTTTTCAGAACTGAACGATTTATAAAAAAAATGGATACAGTTTAATTCCTAAACTCAATTACAATTAGTAGTACTTCTAGAGTCCACTTCTTCCCCATACTACGAGTGAAAGGGAAAATGTAAAGACTACCATTAAAGCAGCCCAAGCGAGATTTACTATATCCATGTGAATTATGTCCCCTATCTATGAAGGAATTCTTGAATTATTGTTCACTAATAAATAATAGTGGAATCACTGGCGCAGAGTCAAAAATTCTGACCTAACGTCGTTGATGAAACAATCCAATAAATCCAACTCTAACTTATAAGGGGTCTTATAAGATTTCTAGTATAATCAGAAAAGATTAAGCACAAGCAAAATATGCGGAGACCCCCTTGGAAGTATCAAAGAAATGCTACTAATATGTAGAAATACTAAAAATTATGTAGAAATACTAAAAATCTATTCTTTCTTTTGTTGTCCTTCATTAAGTTAAGTAAAAAGTCTAAAAAAATAGAAGAAAGGTAGATCACTACCCAACCCATACCCTATTTCTTTCCCATTTTGTTTTGATCTAATCCTTACCGTCCCTTATTGTCTCTATGAAACAATAGGAGGACGCCCTATTATGTTCTGTTCTTGACTAGGGGTTAACGAAAAAAGAAAAAAGGTATAGTATATAAGGTATAAAAGGTATATTAAGTAAAAGCTAATTACTCATTCAATCGAATTAATATTGATTGAATGCCGGAGTACTCAAAGACTTTGATGAATATGTATACAAAGTATCTTCTGGCCTTTCCGCAACTAAAAACGGAATTTGATTTCCGTCCTGCTATCCAATCTAATTCAAAACCCGGCCCGTAGACACTCCGTTAGTAATGGAAGGACTATCACGATTTATCAGTTTCCTCCGTTTGCTTCCGCCGGAAAAATTTCCAAAATTCTATCAGCAAAACAGAAGAAGGTATGTCAATTCTTTTGGTGATTAGGCGACACCCGGATTTGAACTGGGGAAAAAGGATTTGCAGTCCCCCGCCTTACCGCTCGGCCATGCCGCCAAAACGATACCAAATCAAAATCTATCAAAAAATTATCCTTTTGTCTTCTTATTTATTGTACTTGTATTTTGAATCTTAATCCCGTTTTCCTTAATTCCTTTTCTAAAAGAAATCTTTCTTTTTTGTTTGAGTTGGATCCATCCCTTCGATTGATTGTATAGTATCTTAAAACCATACAATCTCTAAAAATTTCCCTTACTTTTCTAGTGAAAAACAAAATTTTGATTTTTCAGTCATAAAAGAAAAAATTCAGCACAAACTGGAACCGTTAACTATTATATTATAT